TTTTACCATTAGCAAGAACTTGTTTCAGTTGCATATCATAAGGAATTCTAACAACTGCTTCAAATACAGTATCAGGAAGTACCGCCTGGGGAACCTCAATATCCACGGGCTTATTAGCTAAATGGCAATTGGCGCATACAATACGACCAGTTGCTTCTCGTGGATTTTCAAAACCCTGCTGCGCAAAAATGGGATATGCATTTGAAATGGATGCCCGAGTTATTATATATATCATGAACGATACGGAAATGAATCGAGTAATCTCTTCCTTTAGCGAAGAAAAGGTATTTCTAATTTGCATGGTCCAATCGTTGATCCCGAAAATTTCTACAATAAAATTAGGTAGGTCGCTAATATAGTTCCCTATCCGCGATTCTGCTATTTACTGAAATAATTTTACTGGAATATAGGATTCCTGGAATCTAGGAGGAATCCTCTGGATGGGTAGAAAAAGTAAGGTAAGTACGACTTTGACTGCTTTGCTTATGTACAATACAAAGTCAGAAACATTATAATTGGAATAATTGGATCAGTGACATTATAATTGGATCAGTGAATCGTTTTTCAGTCATTCATTGAATGATAAATGACTACAAGTGACGGAGATACACGATTTAAATAACGGAAAATCCAATATTTAAAAATTGTATCTAGAATGACTGGAAAGGTGGAAACAAGACCCGATATAATTTGATCATTATGAGCAAATCCAAAATCGTTGTAGACATAGCCAATCATTAGTTCCCAACCGTGGGGCGAATGGAATCCGATACATAAATCAGTTACTAAAAGAATTGAAAGGGCTTTTATTGTGTCGCTTAAATTATATAGGAATTCTTGAACCCAAGCGTTAAGAATAACAAGTTCTTTATTAACCAGAATAGAATAACCACTTAGAATAACGAAACAGATTGTATTTGTCGAGAAGTGCAAAATCGTATGGATATGATCCTCATCGTGCATCTTGATCAATTGGATTGTTTCGTTTTGGAGCCCTATACGCAGCTTTTCTAGATGTCTTTCCGGAAATTCCTTTATCATTTCGTCCAAGAGGAATAATTCCTCTAATTCTATGAATTTTTCTAGAATACTCTTTTCTTGAATATCATTCAAAAAAGTTTCGGATTGCCTAGTATTCCACCAATTAGTAATCCAAGATTCCAGACTTTTATTAAATGAGAAAGAGATCCACCAGGGCAAAAATACTAAAAAGACTATAGATGAAAGATATCGAAGGGGAATGGATGCGTTCTTTTTTGTCATTTTTTCATCTGTGAATTGTTAATGAACCCACCCCATTCGTTGATTCTATACGATCTAAGATTTCTATCAAGCATGAGTTCTATTACAAGGTATCGCGCTTATGAATCTAGTCTCTGTTTTTTAGTTGTGATTCGGCAGTTAGTCCTTGAATCTAGTGTAGAAAAAATACAAAAATAGAAGAAGAATCCACTTCGAATTCGAATGAAGAAATAATAAAAAAAAATATTGTTTCCAGATATCTCAATTGATCAAATATTCGAAGCAATTCCCCCTTTCGATGAATCAAATACTGAATTGAATATTATTGGGATTTCGAAATGAAAGGCCTTCCTTTCTATTAAAAATGAAAATCTCAAATATTTCGAAAAAAAAAATTCATGGGCTCCCCAACCCCAGAGCATAGTCCAGGAATATTTGAGATAATTTTCTGAAGAATATTGTGATGATCAAAAATGAGTGAAAAAAAAAAGACAGAAAGTTCTCATTCTACGAGATCCAATTCTTTGTTCATTAAGAAAGACAAAAGAAAGGATAAAAGAAAAAGGTCGATTGACAAAGACAAAAGAAAATTGAGATAATTTCCAAAATATGATCTATCCATATGTAACGTATCAATTCCAAATATTGAAAATAAAAAGATCTATTTTTTATTCCGAACTGTTTTGATATATCAGATGAATCTATTATTTCGATTTCTTACTTCTTTTGTTACTGAATTGAGTTGAGTGGAGATTTCCATACGCAAAAAAAAAACAAATTTTTCGTAGACAAAAAAAAGTTTCGTTTTATGTTATGGCTGTTCCATACACGTTTGCTTTGCTTTGGTCCAACTGGGGGCTCTGAAGAAACTTCAATCAAGTAAGTTGTACTATAGAAAAAGAGGATTCTTGGGTTTTTCCTCCTACTATGAAAGCATTTATTATTCAGTTCATTTTTCAAAATCCTTCAATTGGTACACGCAAGAAATAGGCCAATTCCGCAGCCTTTTGCTCAATTTCTCGTGGAGTCAAATTCTCATCAGTACGATTCAAGGGAATGGCCCCCAAGCCTCGGCTTTCTATATAAAGTACACGACGAGCATAAATACCTTCTTTAACTTCTATTCGGATGGACTGAATATCTTTCATAAGGAATCGTAGAAAGATGCGGCGATTTTTTCCAGGAAATCCCCAACGAAAAATACACACTATTCCTTCTTTTCTATCAAATCGATCATAACCACTACCTACATTCCATGTAATTGTGCACCACAAATAGGAACTAATAAAGAGACCCGCGATCCCATAGAAAGACATCACGATCCCTTGTGGGAAAAAATTGATTTGCTGAGACGGAAATAAAGATATCAAATTCCTATCAAGATAACTAGAAATTCCAACCAATAAGAATCCTAATGAACCTAAAAAAAGGATCAAGGCCCAGCAGAAATTACTTGTTTTGCGGGATCCTGCTATAAATTCTATCCATATATATTCTGATCGCCAACTCATACATACTAGATCCAGTTGCATTTTATTGGAATTGAGGGAATAACCAAAATCAATTTGAATTGACTTTTTTTGTTTCCGAAGTAACTCTCATCAACTAGTACTATTCTGATGTGAATTGTTAGCATAAATTCATCGAATTGGTTAGATATAATAAAATAAGAGCATCCCCTTCATATGATTTCCTATAGATAGGTACATACATATAGAGACATTGACTTTCATTGCAGACATGAGCTCGGATCACGACCTATTGTTGAAAATAGATAGAATTTTTTTACCTATATATCATGTTTACGCATGCATAAGAGCTCTTTCGTTTATGTTCAGAGAACGCCACCTCTTCTCTTAGTCTTATACACTATTCTACTAAATGGATATCTGTGTTCACTAAGTTTTGAAAAAAAAACTAGATGGGATTTGACCCCATCGGATTTAAAAAATCTTATTTTTTTGAACATGAAGAAATAAAGAAGCCATTGCAATTGCCGGAAATACTAGGCCCACTAAAGGCACAAAAATGGAGGGAAAGTTGTTGAGAATTGTCATAGAAAGGGTACCCCGATTTAATATTTGTACCTGTTATTGGTATAAAGATATCCTATAATAATTAAAATTCATATTCTAATTATTATCATATTAGAATTCGTATATAATTGGATATAAGTATACTAAATGAGTATATATACTAAGTGCAAGGAATGTAGAACTAAATAAACGGACTTATTCATCTTTCTACATGAAATGTATGTATGATAACCCATTTTCGTTATTATTCTTACTTATTTTTCTTCTTCTGTTGTTCTTAGTTTCTAATTTCTTTTTTAATATCTAATTGCTTAAAAAAAAAGAAATAAAAAAAAAATAATTATCCGCATGATTCTTTCTACAATGAAATCTTCTGTTACCAAAGAAAAATCCATTCTTCGGGTTTGGTTTTATTTTGATTCTGATAAACGAACTAACTATTGTCCGCCACAAAAAAAAATTGAACTTAAGAACTCTACTTGAGTTACTTTTGATTCAAAGGAAAAAAAGCGTGGAGCTGAAATAACTCACTCAGAACACCTTTTAAAGTATTACGTGGTACGATTGTGTCGAATAAGCCCTTATGGAATAAATATTCAGCCCCTTGTGAACCTTCAGGTACTGTCTTCTTCAATGTTTGTTCAATTACTCTTTTACCCGCAAATGCAATATAGGCATTAGGTTCCGCAATAATGATATCCCCCAACATACCAAAACTAGCAGTCACTCCACCAGTAGTAGGAGATGTAAGAATTGATACATAGAATAACTTTTTATTTGATTGATAATCATATAAAGCGGAAGATATTTTAGCCATTTGCATCAAGCTCAAACTCCCTTCTTGCATGCGTGCTCCTCCGGAAGCACACACTAGAACAAGAGGTAAAAATTTATTGGCAGCATACTCGATCAAACGGGTGATTTTCTCGCCGACTACGGATCCCATACTCCCCCCCATAAACTGAAAATCCATAACCCCAATTGCGATGGGAATCCCGTTTAGTTGCCCTGTACCTGTTTGAACAGCCTCCGTTAATCCTGTCTTTCTTTGATAAGAATCAATACGATTTTTATAAGGTTCTTCGTCTGAATGAAATTCAATGGGATCCATAGAGACCATGTCGTCATCCATCGGATCCCAAGTACCTGGATCAACCGAAAGTTCGATTCTATCTGAACTACTCATTTTCAAATGATATCCGCATTGTTCACAAATATGCATTTTTGACTTAAGAAATTTCTTATAATTTAATCCATAACAATTTTCGCATTGAACCCACAAATGCCTGTATTTTTGAGTTACATCGAAATCATTAGAACTTTCTCTTATAGTTAAATCACTAACATTCGTGCTAGTTTTTATATTGGAACTCTCGCTTTCACTACTATTTCTACTTTCACCACAAATGAAATTATAAATGTAACTGTCACTGTAATAGTCACTACTACTTAAAATGCGACTATCAATACAGATTTGAGAATGAAGATAAGAGTCAACGCAATTATGAATGTGATTATTCCAACTAGATTTAGTATCATACACGTAACGATCATAGTCGGGATCATCACTTTTAGATCCATTATTCCTATAACTATAATTCCAAAAACTATACAAAGAACTTTCTAGTTCATTCAGAAAAGAATGATCATTGTCAATCTCAAAAATTTGATTTTCAATATCAAAATATATGGAATAACTGTCCCTATTACTATCCTTAACAA